TCGTTAATGGTTGATCAAGTTTAATGGATTCGCCCTCTGAAACAAGAAGTTCTAGTCCTGGAGGGATAATATCAATCACTTGGCGCCTATCCAATGCATCCACTATGGTTATTTCGTATCCCCCTTTCTCTTTTCGTAAAATTTTGCTTACTATCCCTGTTGACGTAGCATTATAAACTGTATTGTTACTTTTGCTACCGTCAGGATAAATCTGACCCCTTCCCCTGTTTCCACCTACGTATATAGGATATTTTAAAAAGTGAACATCTTTATTAGTAGCAGGGTCCGGGGAAAGAATAGGAAAGGTTATTTCACTATATTTTTGACCAGGAACAGGACCTATCACAAGAATATTTTTTTTATTGGGGCGATAATTCTGAAAATACAGATTGCCTATCTTTTCTTTCATCTCGGGTGAAATACGATCGGGAGGGGCTAATTCAAACCCCTCCGGTAAAATAAGAACAGCTCCCACATTCAAGGCTCCTTTTTTACCATTAGCTAGAACTTGTTTCAGTTGCATATCATAAGGAATTTTAACAACTGCTTCAAATACAGTATCAGGAAGTACTGCTTGTGGAACCTCAATATCCACGGGTTTATTAGCTAAATGGCAATTGGCACATACAATACGCCCAGTTGCCTCTCGTGGATTTTCATAACTCTGCTGGGCAAAAATAGGATATGCATTTGAAATGGATGCCCAAGTTATTATATATATCATGAGTGAGACAGATATGGAGCGAGTAATCTCTTCCCTTATCCAAGAAAAGGTATTTCTAGTTTGCATGGTCCAATCATTTATCCCGAAAACTTCTACAATAAATAAGGTTAGGTAGGTTGCTAATATACTTCCCTATCCACAATTCTGCTATTTACATTTACTGAAAAAATAAAAAAATTTTGCTGAAATATATATAGAAGTTGAAGGAATCCCCTCATCTCATGGGTAAAAAGAGTAAAGTAAATACGACTTTGAATACTTTGGTTAGGTATAAGGTAATAAAGATTCGAATTGGATCTGTGAATCATTTTTCAGTCATTTATTGAATGATAAATCACTACAAGTGAAGGAGATACCCGATTTAAATAACGAAAGATCCAATATTTAAAAAATGTATCAAGAATGACTGGAAAGGTAGAAACTAGACCAGATATAATTTGCTCATTTTGAGCAAATCCAAAATCTTTGTAAATATAACCAATCATTAATTCCCAACCGTGAGGCGAATGGAATCCGATACATAAATCAGTTAATAAAAGAATCGAAAAAGCTTTAATTGTGTCACTTAAATTATATAGGAATTCTTGAACCCAAGAGTTCATAATAAAAAGTTTTTCCTTACCCCAAAAGGAATAACCACTTAGAATAAGGAAAGAGATTAGATTTGTCGAGAACTGCAAAATTGTATGGATACGATACTCATTGTGTATCTTGATGAATTGGATCGTTTCTTTGTGGATTCCTAGACGAAATTTTTGTAAATCGGGTTCTGGGTATTCCTTTATGATTTCATCCAGCTGGAATAGTTCCTCTAATTGTATGAATTTTTCTAGAGCACTCTTTTCTTGAATATCATTCAAAAGAGTTTCGCATTGTCTAGTATTCCACCAATTAGTAATCAAAATTTTCAAACTTTTATTACAGGAGAGAGAGATCCACCAGGGCAAAAAGACTATAGATGCAAAATAGAAAAGAGGAATGAATGCTTTCTTTTTTGCCATTTTGAATCTGTGAATTGTTAATGAACCTACCTCATTTGTTGATTCTAGTAGATCTAATATTTCTATCAAGCATGAGTTTTTATTCCAATTAGAATAGAATGTATTGAGCCTATGAATCCATTTTCTTTTTTTTTTTTTTATGATTCAATACTTAGTCTTTGCTTTGAATCTATAAAGAATAGAGAAATAGACTAAGAATACACTTCAAATTTGAATGAAGAAAAAGATATTGTTTCCAGGATCAAATTCGAAGATCCGTATCTAATGTCTACGGTATCAATTCAAAATATTGAAAAAAGAAAGAAATTCTTGAGTTTTTTTCTTTCTGCTGCGAAAGCATTTAGTCTTCAATTCATTTCAAAATACTTCAATTGGTACACGCAAAAAGTAAGCCAATTCGGCAGCTTTTTGCTCAATTTCTCGTGTAGTCAAATTCTCATCAGTACGAATTAAAGGAATAGCCCCCTGACCTCGAATTTCTATATAAAGGATACGCCGAGCATAAATACCCTCTTGAACTTCTATTCTAATGGACTGAATATCTTTCATAAGGAATCGTAAAAAGATGCGACGACTTTTTCCAGGAAATCCCCAACGAAAAATACGTACTATTCCTTCTTTTCTATCGAAAAGATCATAACCACTACCCACATTCCACAAAATAGTGCACCACAAATAGCAACTAATAAAGAGACCCGCGATCCCATAGAAAGACATCACAATCCCTTGTGGAAAAAAAATGATTTGCTGAGACGGAAATAACGATATCAAATTTCTACCAAGATAACTGGAAGTTCCAACCAATAAGAATCCTAACGAACCTAAAAAAAGGATAAAGGCCCAACATAAATTACTTGTTTTTCGAGACCCCGTTATAAATTCTATCCATATAGATTCTGATCGCCAACTCATATATATTAGATCAAGTTGTACAATTTTTTGGAATTGAAAAAATATGACTTTCCATTTTTTGTTTTCAAAGTAACTTTCATCAACTAGTACTTTTTTGTTGTGAACCTTTCCTTTAGGAATAATTCAGAGAATTAGTTATACCTAAACTAATACCATCTCCTTCCTTCATATGATCCCCTATAGATATATACATACAAATAAATACATTGACTTGAATTTCATACATCGGCCCGATGATGATCCATTTTTTAAAATAGCGAAAATTGATTTACCTATATAATATGTTTACACATGCATAAGAGTTTTTTTTATTTATGTTTGTAGGAATCTATGTGTTATACAATATTCTAACAAATGGGTCTTATCGAATCGAAGTTTTGAAAATAAAAAAAGCGGGGCTAAGATTAGGTCTCATCCGATCTAAACAATCTTATTTTTTTGAATATAAAGAAATAAAGAAGCCATTGCAATTGCCGGAAAGACTAGGCCTGCTAAAGGCACAAAAATAGAGGGTAAGTTATTGAAAGTTGTCATAGAATGGGTACCTCAATTTAATATTTGTACCTGTTATTGTTATATTCTTTATTCTAAAGATATCTTAGAGTATCTTGTATTTGTATTATTTGTATTATATATGTTATATAATTATACTAAGTATCTTTAAGTAAATATATATCTAATACTAATATGGAAACTAATAGAAATAGGATAGGCACAAGAAAAGTCAAACTAAAGAAATGGATTTATTCATCTTTATAAATGAAATATATGTATGATAATCACTTGTTAGATTTATTATTTTTTTTGTTCTTTTTTGTTTTCTAATATTAATTAATAAAGAAAGAATTTATTCGATTACAAAATTCCGAAAAATTGATTAGAATCTGATCCAACAACAGGGTAAAAATAGAATTTTCGGGAGATGCTCTTTATATTTGAATTATCTAGACATATGCAAGCAAGAGAGGAAAATGAACTTTTTTTATTTGTCTGGTCTAATTTGAACTTCCCCAAAGCAAGAATTCACTTTTTATCTTGTTAATAGAGGTTTACTGAGTAGTAAACAATAATATCGATAAAAATTATTCGCATGATTCTTTTTATAATTCAATCTTAGGTCACGAACCAAAGAAAAATGAATTTTTCAGGGTTTTCTTTTGATTCTGATAAATGTTCTATTTGATTGAATTTTGGTTCAAAGGAAAAAAAGCATGGAGCTGAAATAATTCACTCAGAACACCTTTTAAAAGATTACGTGGTACAATTATGTCTAATAAGCCCTTACGGAATAAAGATTCAGCTGCTTGTGAACCTTCAGGCACGGCTTTTTTCAATGTTTGTTCAATTACTCTTTTCCCCGCAAATGCAATATAGGCATTTGGTTCGGCAATAATGATATCCCCCAACATACCAAAACTAGCTGTCACCCCACCGGTAGTAGGAGACGTAAGAATTGATACATAGAATAACTTTTTATTTGATTGATAATCATATAAAACCGAAGAAATTTTAGCCATTTGCATCAAACTCAAACTTCCTTCTTGCATTCGTGCTCCTCCGGAAGCACACACTAAAATAAGAGGTAAAAATTTATTGGTAGCATACTCGATCAAACGAGTGACTTTCTCGCCGACTACGGATCCCATACTACCCCCCATAAACTGGAAATCCATAACCCCAAGTGCTACCGCAATACCATTTAGTTGACCTGTACCTGTTTGAACAGCATCAGTTAATCCTGTCTTTTTTTGATAAGAATCAATACGATTTTTATAGGATTCCTCTTCTGAATGAAATTGAATGGGATCTAGAGAGATCATGTCTTCATCCATAGGATTCCAAGTACCCGGATCAATCGAAAGTTCGATTCTATCTGAACTACTCATTTTCAAATAATATCCACATTGTTCACAAACATTCATTTTTGATTTCAAAAATTTCTTATAAATTAATCCATAACAATTTTCGCATTGAATCCACAAATGACTGTAGCTTTGAGTTATATCGAAATCCTTAGAACTCGTTAAATCACTACGATTCATATTAGTTCTTATCTTGTAATTTTTGCTTTCACGAATCTTTCCACTTTCACTACAAATGAAATTATAAATGTAATTTTCATTGTAATTGTTACTTTCGCTTAAAAAGAAAAAGTGACTATCAATACAGATGTGAGAACGAAGATAAGAGTCAATGCAACTATTAATATGATTATTCCAATTATATTTAGTATCCTTAATGTAAGGATCATAGTGGAGATCGTTGTCACTTTTAGATCTATTATTCAGATAACTAGAATTACGATAACTATAAAAAAATTTTTTTAAGTCACTCAAATCATTTTCAATCTCAAATTTTTGATT